TTCATATATGAAATTTATAGAGATATAGAATCTTTGAAAAAGACTTTTAAAGAAAAAAGAACTTACCATCTTTGGGATCTGATGCTACACCGCTGCTCAATACTTTAGTGGATCGACTCTATTACATAAGTTGATTCCTAACTTTTATCCCGTATCACGGCATAAGTAAGCAGTTCTTAACTCTATCGACCCAATAGCTTGCTAATTGATCTTTACGGTGCTTTCTCTATCTTTTCAATCCTTTATCCATAGAGTATAGTATATAGGCTGTATCCATTTCTTCCTATTTTGGTTCTCGTGAAGTCTCTTTACTTGCTACAGCTGATAAAAACCGTTGCTTTAGACGATGCATATGTAGAAAGCCTATTTTTTGTAGTATTTACTAGTCAATTGGATCTTTTTTTCCTTCTTTCTATAGTGGAGATAGTCGCGCGTAATGACAGATCACAGCCATATTATTAAAAGCTTGTGGTAAGAATGGGTTTCGTTCTAGTGCGCGGAAATAATATTCCAAAGCCTTTGTATGCTCTCCGTTGCTTGTGTGTATAAGGCCTATGTTATAGAGTATATAACTTCGATCATAGGGATCAATTTCTGATCGCGTAGCTTCATAATAATTCTGTAAAGCTTCCGCATAATTTCCTTCGGATTGAGCCAACATCCGTTACGGTCGTTCATTCTATTCAAAGAATCTCCGTTCCAGAACCGTACGTGAGATTTTCATTTCATACGGCTCCTCCCTTCTGTGCATAGTACTAAGGGAAATAATCCATGGAATTCAAATTTCACTCTTCTCATTATGAACTGACAGGAGCTGGTATTTTTACAAGAAATCTCTAGCCAGCCTTCCCGCAAGAGGTTTTTTCTTAACACCAATCGTATTAGTGCTAGATGGAAATGGTAACTCCAACAATTTCTTTGTCTTCAACGCCCCCTATTTCCAGGAATTAGTCACTTCAACGACCTTTGATGGTTATACGGGTACCCAAAGTACGAACGAGATGGATGTTTATTGTCCCAACCATTCTTGTTAGCCCTGATACCGATAAGGAAAAGGTTAATTTATAACAAAGTTTTCGTGTTGTTGATTCCTGGGTGTAGTGCTTCTTCCCCTATGCCGCCTATTGGTACTAGTGGAGTAGGATTGACTCGCAATACGGAACCTATAGGTGTAACCTTTCGCTCAATACTAAAATTGACAATTGAAGCATCTGAGGCTGCATCAATCGAGGATACACGACAGAAGGAATTGTTCTATCTACAAACTTCACCTTCACCAAGCGTGGGTTTATTTCAATAATTTGGTTCTTTCTATCCCGAACCACGTCTCTTTTCTTTCTCGTAATACTGAGGACGACTAGACTACAAAAAAAGAATCAAATCGCACCATCTCTGTAATAGCTAAATGCCCTTTTTTCTCCGGAAGTTGTCGGAATTATTCGTAATAAGATATTGGCTACAATTGAAGAGGTCTTATCAATAAAATTTGCATTTATCCGAGATCTAGGCATAATTAACAATCCATTCTATAATTCTCTTCATTACCCCTCGGGGAAAATGATCCCACAAACTAAAGGAATTGTACAGTACGAAATAACATAAAAACAGACTAATTCTAAAAAAGATGTGGACCTTTTGTCCAAATTGTACCTTTTTGTTTGGATTGGACAAGTAGAGATAAGAAATATTGGAATTCGATTAGATTTCATTCCAATTTCGTAGTATACCAATGAACGTAACTATTACTATTTCATCTAAGTTGAATAACCAAGGACTTTATTTTACTGCGAATTCTAATAACTCGAGAAGTTTTGATTTGGTTATGATCCAAAGAAAAGAGGAAAAAATGAAATAATCATTCCATAAACCATAAAAAAAAATAGAGTAGAGTAAGGTAAGCATCTTTCTTTTTTGTTTGCATAACATAGATACGTCATGCCATACAATTGAAATAGAAAAATCCATGGGACGATTCCAAAATTTGTACTAGATCCATGGGGTAGCTGATGAGAGAAGTTTTTGTTGACAAATGGAAAATTGGATTTGAAAGGAATTATTCCTATAGAACCATTCACCAGTCGTACCTGTACTGCAATAATATAAATGACTCGCTATTCATTCGGTTTCTGGTCAATAATAAGATTATGTTATGTAGGAGAGATGGCCGAGTGGTTCAAGGCGTAGCATTGGAACTGCTATGTAGGCTTTTGTTTACCGAGGGTTCGAATCCCTCTCTTTCCGTTTCTCTTAATTCACCAACGTTACTGAACACAATATATCAAATAACAATTTTAACCATCATCCCAACAGGAGAACCTTTATTTGATAGAAATTATCTATTCCTAATTACAGTGGTAGGTAAAATACAAATATCGGAAAGAGTCAAAAAATCTTACTGTTGGTCCATTTGTGATATGTGAATGAAATGAAAAAAATACGGATCAAGACCCTTAGATCTATTTATTTTAGTTTAGTTCGTCGAAAAGAGACAAAATTTTCTGAAACTTTCTTTGTTATTTTCGTTAGGTTCAAGTCTGACGGGAATAATATTCTACGACTAACAACTCATTTATTTTCAAACCAATCCATTTACTATCTATTATTTGATTTACTACTCCTTTATATTGGAATGAGTCAAAAGTCAAATGTTTTGGCAATTCCTCGTGGGGGCATAAAGCAATATAATTTTGAATCAGAGCTTTCGATCTTTGTTTATCCTTCGTAGTAATAATATCTCTTGGTTTACAACGATAACTTGGTATATCCACTATACGACCATTAACTAAAATATGTCTATGGTTAACTAATTGCCTGGCTCCAGGAATGGTCGAAGCCATACCCAATCGGAAAAGGATGTTATCCAAACGCATCTCAAGTAATTGTAGTAAAACCTGACCTGTTGACCCTTTGGCTTTTCTAGCGATATGCACATATCTAAGTAATTGTCGCTCTGTCAGACCATAATGAAAACGCAATTTCTGTTTTTCTTCTAGACGAATACGATATTGCGATCTTTTCCCAGAATGCAATTGGTTTTTAAGATCACTTCCGGATCTAGGTCTTTTACTAGTTAGTCCTGGTAAAACCCCCAGACGGCGTATTTTTTTGAAACGAGGTCCTCGGTAACGAGACATAAAGACTCCTTTTTTGTTTTATTTTATTGAAATTCCATTTTTCAGAATAAAAAAAAAAAATGAAAACTGAACTAAGAGATAAACAAAGCAAAGCTAAATCTACTGAAATAAAATAAAGTATAAAGAAATAAAGTATAAAGTAGAATAAATTGTATCAATATCCAGATTTTTTGTATATGGATTTATTTTATATATATATTGTATATTTATTGTATATTTATTGTATATTTATATTATTTATATATATATTGTATATATAGGAAGTTATATAATATTTAGATTTAGGAAGTTATATAATATTGTATATATAGGAAGTTGCGGCTCCGTTTTATGGTTTGTTCTGTAGAGAGAGATCGAATTGCTCCAATACATTTTTTATTTATAGTTGCAAGTTATAGTTGCAAGTTACCACGACATGACATAATAGATAGATCAGTGATTTAACATTTGGAGAAAAAGAGAGGAGAAATTATCAATCATAGAAAAATCGATAGAGAAAAAGCCGGCTATCGGAGTCGAACCGATGACCATCGCATTACAAATGCGATGCTCTAACCTCTGAGCTAAGCGGGCTCACATAATCACATAAAATCACATAACATAACAAAATAGTATATAGTAATTGAGGAAACTACCGGATTTTAGCTATTAGCTGATCTTAGCTATTCATTTAATATTAACAATATTAACTTAACTATATGAAAAATGAAAATGAAATTTCATGAAATTTCATTTAATACGAACATTTCATTTAATATGAACTATATTATATAGAATAGTTAGAACTACTTCTAACTATAACTATAATTTATAATTTCTAACTAGAATGTATAATATATTTATTATTTATATAGATTTTATATAGATTTTATATAGATTTTATATAGATTAAATAGATTAAAATAGATTAATAGATTAATCAAAATGGATAAAAAAATTTGAATTTCATTTTTCTTTCATTTTTTTAATTCATTTTTTTAATTATAATTAATACCAAATTGATCAAATTGGAAATTATGATTAGAAAAAATCGAATTACTTCTTATAATTCTTTTTTTTTTGAATTTGCAGTTGCAGTTAAGTTATAGAAAATTTTAGGAAATCATATCTAAGTTAATTATAGCTATAGCGGATCGGTCCTAAGATAACTAAGATAAGAAAAAGATAAGGATAAAGGATAAGAAAAAGATAATACAATCTAAATGAAAATGACACATTCTTCTGGTTTGATTCGGAAAAGGAGGAGATAGGACGAAAAAAAAAAAAAGAAGAATGAATATCGACCGTTCCACTATTCCATCCAAGTCGCACTGTAAAAATGAAAGAGAGGGAGAAACGTATATATGTTGGATATATCTATCCATATTGAATTGCGGATACATCAATGATAGAATCATTTCTGATTGAAACAAAACAGGGTTCATTCAATATAGATGAACTGGTGGAGAATAGCCAAAAAAAGAAAATAGCAGCATACACTTTTTCAATATAGAAATCATTATCTAACGAATTCAACGGGTCCAAACAAACAAAATAAATGAAAGAAAATTCCAACTGGATTTTGGTATCAAAGGGGATATGGCGAAATTGGTAGACGCTACGGACTTGATTGGATTGAGCTTTAGTGGGGAAACCCACTAAGTGGTAACTTCCAAATTCAGAGAAACCCTGGAATTTAAAATGGGCAATCCTGAGCCAAATCCTTATTTTGAGAAAACAAAGGTTTATAAAACTAGAATAAATAAGGATAGGTGCAGAGACTCAATGGAAGCTGTTCTAACGAATGAAGTTGACTACGTTTCGTTGGTAGTTGGAATCCGTCTCTCAAAATGACAGAAAAGATATTCCTATATACCTAATATGTAC